GGCTGATCCTGAGCTGCCATCCACGCACGAATACCCTCGTTTAAAAGAATATTTTTGGTGTAGAAAGTCTCAAATTCAGGATCTTCCGCTGCACGGATTTCCTGGGAAACGAAGTCATAGGCACGTAGGTTCAGAGCCAGGCCGACTACGCCAATAGCACTCATCCATAAACCGGTGACGGGTACAAATAGCATAAAGAAATGTAACCAACGTTTATTGGAAAAAGCAACACCAAAGATTTGGGACCAAAAGCGGTTAGCAGTGACCATTGAATAAGTTTCTTCAGCTTGAGTTGGGTTAAAAGCGCGGAAGGTATTTGCACCATCACCATCCTCGAATAGAGTGTTTTCTACGGTCGCCCCATGAATAGCGCATAGCAGAGCCGCGCCTAATACTCCGGCAACTCCCATCATATGAAATGGGTTCAACGTCCAATTATGAAATCCTTGGAAAAAGAGGATGAATCGAAATATCGCTGCTACGCCAAAACTCGGCGCAAAGAACCAACCAGATTGCCCCAGTGGATAAATAAGGAATACGGAAACAAAAACAGCGATTGGAGCAGAGAATGAAATTGCATTATAAGGTCGCAATTGAACAGACCGAGCAAGTTCAAATTGACGTAACATGAAACCTATTAGTGCAAAAGCCCCATGGAGAGCGACAAAAGTCCACAGACCCCCTAATTGACACCAACGAGTAAAATCCCCTTGCGCTTCCGGGCCCCATAGTAGCAACAAAGAGTGTGCTAAACTATTGGCAGGGGTGGAAACTGCCGCGGTTAAGAAATTACAACCTTCCAAATAGGAACTAGCCAATCCATGGGTATACCAAGAAGTTACAAAAGTTGTCCCTGTAAACCAACCCCCTAAAGCGAAATAAGCACAAGGAAAGAGCAATAGGCCGGACCATCCTACAAAAACGAAACGGTCCCTTCGTAACCAGTCGTCCATAATATCAAATAGATCATTTTCTTCTTTAGTAACTCTACCAAGGGCTATAGTCATAGTGATCCTCCTATTCAATTACTTCAACCATTTCCGAGCACCTCATATCACTTCCAAGGCATACGATAGTTTAATTATCTGTGGACGATTTCTTTCTCGTTCAATGCCCTTTTTCAATGGTCTCGAAGATAGAAATTTTGCATTTTTATCTATGGGGTCACAACCGAGGTCGTGGTAAATCCATGAATTTGATTCGATTAGTTTTTCTTATACTATAGAAATAAACATTTGAATTCAGCATTATTCCATGACTCCTATTTCAAAGCCTATCCTTTAAGGGAAAAATGAAAATAAAAGTAACCCCTCTTTTCCCACTCGCTCTCTATTGCATGGGTGGAAGAACAAAAATAGGATTCTGAAAAAAAAAGGAAAGATATTGAAAAAAAAAAATTGACTTTCGAAATAAATTTTTATGTGTAGCGGAAAGGAGTTGCGATTTTTTCTTATTCCTATAGAACATCTAGTAACAAGAATATGAAATCGTAAATAGCGAAAAATTCTTGCCTTGCGCGGTCTAAGTCTAAGGAAATACAAAAAATCCGCTTATACAATTTCATCTACATCGAATTTATATATCAGAATAGCGAATAGAGGCATCATTCAAGGAGTCAGGTCTACTTACTTTATATTTCTTTCCAATTTTATGGTGGGTTTGATTTTATGGTGGGTTTGATAAGAATCCTTTTTGCTTTGTTGATAAATAATCAAAAAAGAGTTTTTTATTTTTTATATAACCTGCTTGTTTTATTATAACAAGTCCTATATGGAAATGCCCGCTGAAGAGAAAATCTATCTGATTGTTTCTCAGCCAATATCGAATTTTAGAAAGAAAAAACAAGAATTTTCTTCTTTTTTTTATTAACATTAAGAAAAAAGAATATAACTAAAATGGAATTGGCAATATAATTTTTATGGGCTTTTGAAAGAAAAAGGAAGGATTTTTTGCAATCGTTATTTCTTGCCTCTGTCATATTACGGAAACCTTTCGATTTGGAACGGGGAGAGATGGCTGAGTGGACTAAAGCGGCGGATTGCTAATCCGTTGTACAATTTTTTTGTACCGAGGGTTCGAATCCCTCTCTTTCCGCCCCCTCGGATCATTTGGGACTTTCGAATTGGAAGGAATTCTGACCCCCGGATTTTCTCATAGATAAATGTACGAAACAAATCCAATTTGTAAGAAAAAATTCCAAAAAAAATTGGATTTTTACTCCTCACGCCCAGGATTACGTCCTGGGTCATTAGATAAGAATCCAAAGATAAAGAGGGAAACAAAGAATATCACTACTGTATAAACAAAAAGTTTGAGAGTAAGCATTACATAATCTCCAAGATTTTTTTTTAAGGAATAGATTACCCGTTTTTCCTTACCACACAGATCCATTAGGATGGGTTTTGTTTATTTTGACACCTAAAAATGCAAAAATCAATTCTTGCAATTTTTTTCAAGAATTGATTTCTAATAAGCACTCTTATCAATATCAAAAATTAGGTTAGGTATTGTGTGGGTACCTAAAGGTACCTGCTCAACGTAGGTGCAGGGGGTAGAAAGGCTGATCCAAATTTATTGCTGCAGCTATACATTCAATGTAGAAGAATTTGAATTTTAGAATCGAAGGTTCATAATATAAGATAAGACTTCTCGGCTTTTATCCATTTTTAGAATTTTTTTGGAATGAATACATCATTCAATTTGGCAGACAGAGTAGTAAAGATTTCATCGAAAACTTACAGCAGCTTGCCAAACAAAGGCTAATAGAAAAAAGAGTACAGGTATGACAGGCATAACATCCACGATTGGGTTGAAAATGGCATAAGCTTCGGGCAATTTGGCGAAGAAAAAACTAGTCGGATAAAGAACAGAATTAAAACAGATACAGGTTAAACTAAGTATATTAGGCATAACAAGCATTTCGTTCTTGTAGAGTAGATAATTGGATTTTGATTGAGTTATTTTTCTAAGGGAAAAAGGAAAAGGCGGATTCAAAATCCTTTTTTCTTCGGACTTTCCCAAACGCAAAATACCTCCTTGTATTCGCACTCTCAAATGAGAATGGAAGAAATTCGACTTTCATATAATATCTTAATAGAATTCCATGTAATGATCAATGCATTTTTTGGATTCTATATTATCCGCATGTCTAGAATCCTAGCAAGAGAGTATCCCTCATTTTTTATGTAATTGAAGTGGGATTGACGAATAACAAAACAAATAAAAATACTAGTGTTTATTAGTGTCGGATAAAACCCGAAATGGGGCGTGGCCAAGTGGTAAGGCAGCGGGTTTTGGTCCCGTTACTCGGAGGTTCGAATCCTTCCGTCCCAGATTTTTCTGATGAAACGAAAGATGAAATCGTATTGTACCCCGCACGAGACAAAAGAAAGTTTATTAGAGAGAATAATTATCTCTTATGAACTCTTAGATTAGATGCATTTCTAAGCATTCATTTTCTTTCTCAGAAAACATAATCAAGTGTCAAGTCCAGTCAAATTGAATATCTTTATTTTCATGAAAAATTTGGTCTATACGTAAAACACTGTATAAAAAATGAGACCTATCCCTTTATGATAGAGATAGATTTTTGTTGTATTATATTATTAGCAAAAAGGGTCCTTCTTTGGTTAAGCGAAAACGATCTCGATCTGTGATTCTTTAAATATCCAGAATGATCCATTCTGGTAAGGATAAGGTAAGAACTGTTCGTTGGATAGAATGGATTCCAAAAATCATACTTCTCCTAATTTTTGATTTGGAGTTGCTTCTTTTAGGTAAAAGAAAGAATGCTATAAGTAAAAGCAAAGACCTTAATTTTACTTTACACGAAATGTGTTTTTTTTACTTCATTTTTTTCTTTCTTTTGGTATTCGAGTCGAAGAAGTACGAGAATTCTATAACTACCAAAAAACTTTCAATCTTTTCATTGGAATAGTTTATTTAGTTAATAGTTAATTGTTTTTGTTACGGAAAAATATATTGCTAATCTAATTCTAATATAGTAATTAAATTAATTAAATTTTTTTTTGAGGTTGATAGTTTATTTGTTGGAGAAGAATCGATCCTTCTCTTCTCATTTCAGGATTGACCATCTCGAGTCCTCTGTTGAGAATGGAAATTCAATAATAAATAAGTCTTAAGCAAACTTGTTTATTCGTCTTTTTCGAACTATGTTTCCTTCATATGATAGAATATGGGTTTAAATAAATTGGATCTTTGCGGAGTCTTCCCCAATAAATACTTATTTCTTTTATCCATATTTTTCCATAGATAGCAAGTTTGAATTAGTATACAAAAAACTAAACTAAACCAATGACTATTCATGATCCCATCCATATTGGATCAATTCCCTATACCACTTTGCAATGAAATTTGAGGAATGTTTGTTATGGTGAAACTTCGTTTAAAACGATGTGGTAGAAAGCAACGTGCGACTTGAAGGACATGATCGATTGTGGATTTTGCTATCCATCATTTTTCATAGTAATGAAAATGCTCTTGGCTCGACATAGTCTGTTCTATTCGTCCCGAACCAAATTTGCGCTGGGTTGTTTGTAAGTAAATAGTACACGATGGAGCTCGAGAGGACAGAATTGATTTTTTATAAAGGGAAAGAATCTAGGGTTAGTGAAAACTAATAAATTAGGCCAACTTTGTCAGTCTATCCTTAATATAGAAGTCGAAAGGTTAAAATAAGAAGAAAGTCCAATTTTGGAAAATTGGAAAAACTCTTTCAATTAAAAGTCTATCAAAATCAATCGCTCATATTCGATTTCTATAGAAGAGGGAAATGCTTTATCGAAGGAAATAAGAAAAAAAGGGTATGTTGCTACTCTTTTGAAAGAAAAAAGAATAGGAATTCCCGAAGTAATGTCTAAACCCAAGGATTTCACAAATCAAAGATAAAGAATTCCGGAACAAGTAAACGCGATTTTCAACTGTCTCAACAATAAAATTGTCTCAACAATTGAATTGGATCAGAATAAGGAATAAAAGTAAATTCGTTCGAGATGAGACAAAGAAAAGAGTTTAGAGACGACTCAAAAAATTTCGAAGGATTTTTCCTTTTAAGTCTGTCAGTCAAAATTAGCCAACTTGAGTCATGAGTATAAATGAAATTTGTTTTTTCTGTAAGGAAATTAATGCAAGTCATAGTCGAATTTCTATCTACTTGTATTATAGACAGAAATTCGAATCATTTTCTCGAGCCGTATGAGGAGAAAACCTCCTATACGTTTCTAGGGGGGGCATTGTTTAGCTACATCTATCCCAATAAGCTGTCTATCGAATCGTTGCAATTGATGTTCGATCTCGAAGAGAAGGAAGAGATCTTCGAAAAGTGGGTTTTTATGATCCGATAAAGAATCAAACTTGTTTAAATGTTCCAGCTATTCTCTATTTCCTTGAAAAGGGTGCTCAACCTACAAGAACTGTTTATGATATTTTAAGGAAGGCAGAATTCTTTAAAGAAAAAGAAGGAACTTTGAGTTAATTGAAGAACTAAATGAATAAAAAAGTAGGAGAGGGATCACTAGTATCCCTCGTTGTCTAATTATTTAGACACAATTTGCCTCTTTCTTAGTCCTATTTTTGACTGGATTTATGTCGTGCCAATCCAACATAAGCCCTTATTTTATTTACTTTTTATATCTAATTTGTTTTCTTACCATTGTATTTCCATTGACAAAGGTCTATTGAACAAATAGAATTTGTAGATAGATAGGTCTCTTTATCCTCACTCCATATTAGGTTTTTCTGCCTACACTTCGCTCAAATGATAGGGTTGTCCCTCTTGCATGTACTCTCATACAAGATTTTTTGATTTCTTTAAATAGAAATTGCTAAAAAAATGACAATTTTGCCATCGTGATTGAAGCCGCTCTTTTTTTAACCTTAGTGAAATTTAACCGGACCTGTTCATTTTGGCATTTGAGTGTTTTTAATGGGGGATAAAATCTTTCTTTTGATGTCTTGCTAGTTCAATGTTTTGACAGGAGCGTGCGGTGTAATTCCATTGATTTTTGGGTTTCGATCGTATCTAAGATCCTATTTTATCTGGGTTGCTAACTCAATGGTAGAGTACTCGGCTTTTAAGTGCGACTATGATCTTTTACACATTTGGATGAAGCAACAAATTCGTTCAGACTCTTGGTAGAGTCTAGAAGACCACGACTGATCCTCAAGGGTAATGAATGGAAAAAATAGCATGTCGTAATAAAATCAAATTCTTATTTTTGATTTTTGGAATGGAATAAAAAAATTCCGATTTTCTGGGTCTAGTGAATAAATGGATAGAGTCTGGCTCCAATTCTGGTAAAATAAAAAGCAACGAGCTTAACTTCTTAATTGAAATGATTCCCCGATCTAATTAGACGTTAAAAATAGATTAGTGCCTGATGCGGGGAAAGGTTGGGTTTTCCTATGAGCGGACCCTTGATTTTTTCTTTGTTTTTTTAGAAATCCTAATTATTCTTGATTATGGATTGAAAAGGGATGTTATGGATTGAATGTGTAAAAGAAGCAGTATATTGATAAAGAGACTGTATTCCAAAGTCAAAAGAGCAATTGGCCTGTAAAAATAAAAGATTTGTTCTCTTTTGTAATTAGAACAAACATAAACTAATTGGATAGAAAAGGAAAAGATCTGTGGATTAGACTCCCTTTCTTTCCAGGGTTTGTATTAAAAAATGCAACACCCTGTTCTGACCATATTGCACTATGTATCATCATTTGATAAACCGAGAAATGCTTCCTCTTTCTGATTCAAGTAGAAATACAAATGGAAAAATTCGAAGGGTATTCAGAAAAACAGAAATCTCGTCAACAATACTTCGTCTACCCACTTCTCTTTCAGGAGTATATTTATGCATTTGCCCATGATTATGGATTAAATGATTCCGAGCCTGTGGAAATTGTTAGTTGTAATAACAAGAAATTTAGTTCACTACTTGTGAAACGTTTAATTATTCGAATGTATCAGCAGAATTTTTGGATTAACTCGGTTAATCATCCTACCCAAGATCGATTGTTGGATTACAACAATTTTTTTTATTCTGAGTTTTATTCTCAGATTCTATCTGAGGGGTTTGCGATCGTTGTAGAAATCCCATTCTCGCTACGAGAATTATCTTGTCCGAAAGAAAAAGAAACACCAAAGTTTCAGAATTTACGATCTATTCATTCAATATTTCCCTTTTTAGAAGACAAATTTTTGCATTTACATTATCTATCACATATAGAAATACCCTATCCTATCCATTTGGAAATTTTGGTTCAACTCCTTCAATACCGGATCCAAGATGTTCCATCTTTGCATTTATTGCGATTCTTTCTCAACTACTATTCGAATTGGAATAGTCTTATTACTTCAATGAAATCGATTTTTCTTTTGAAAAAAGAAAATAAAAGACTATTTCGATTCTTATATAACTCTTATGTATCAGAATATGAATTTTTCTTGTTGTTTCTTCGTAAACAATCTTCTTGCTTACCATTAAC